CTACTTGAACCATTTTCGAACACCTCATAGCATTTTCAGGGCATACGAGAGTTCAATCACTTATGTATGATTCCTCGTCCACCGTCGCTTCCAATGGGTTTCGAAGAAAAAAATCCTTTCTTTCTTGTTTCTATTGAGTCATAAACCGACCTAGGTAAATCCATGAGTTCGATTCTATTATTTTTTCCTCTTTTATTCTGAATAACTATCTGAATCTTGAATTGTCTTATGACTCATCACTCAACTCAGATGAATTTTTTGAAAGAACTATGCTTTGAACAAATGATCCCCGCTCCCATCACCAGTTGCTCCTCCTATCTACACCCGCTCCACCAACTAATCTTATTTTTGGATCTTGTTTGTGATATGGGGAAAAGATCAATCAATAAATATCTCTATGGATTCTTCCAACTTATTTCTATTCTATAGTATATTAAACGACTACAGTACCCTATATAATTTATATGATATGACTTTTAAATTTGAATTCATTTTTTTTATTTTATTGTCTTCTTTCTCTTTTATATTTCCTTCAGATGAATCGAAAACTACAAAGTATAATATATTTTTGAATGGTTCGAGCCAAAAAATGGACTATTTGCTTATTTACTTTACCTTGTTGTTGTCAGAAAAAGAGGGGAAATTCCTTATTTTCCCCCTGTCTCTAAATGAAATATGATATGCAATATCAAATAGTAAATTAAATACTATATACTATATAGTGGATAGTGGACTGGAAATTCAAATATCTTTCTATTTCTAGTATCCGTTCTCGTTATCCATCCCATTGTCGAAACAAAAATAGAGGATGCATCAATATGTAAATATTTGGTACATAAAGCCACGACCCGATCTATCTATATTTATAACTATAGATAGATAAAAAAATCTATATATAAGCAACCGATCCTTTTTTTTTTTTAATCAAAGAAAGATATTCAAAAATAGACGTCTCTTATTTTGTGACTCAGAATAAACGTTTCGCGTGGAGGAGTGGAGGAACGGAATAATAATTTTGAGGATCCAAAAAAGATTGAATCGGAAATATCGACAAATTCTAAATTCTTGCGGCGTAGTCTAAAGGAAATGAAAAAAAAAAAAATTCGAGGCTACAATTCTATCTCTATCAAATTTGAATATCAGAATAGCTGATATAGTCATGATTCAATAGGTCAGGTCCACTTACCTTTTTTATTTCTTATATTTATGATGGATTTGATTGGAATAACGGAAAAGTAGGAATATTTGGCGATTCATAATTGGGGTTGAGTAGGTAGAATATCTATGTCCTCGAACCAAAAATATGGAATAATGAAACCTGAGTTGAGTAAGAATATAGCCTGTAGTGACATAGTTGTCTTCCCAATAAGCGGGGTGATTTATCATTATAATGAACACTTTATAATCACTATACTATCTCATTATATTTATATTTATAATGATAATTAGTTAATTAACTCATTCTAATAAAAAAAATATCCCTATTATCCGCTAAAAAATGAAGATTGAAACTATAGTTTTGTGGAAAAAGCCCCTTATCGGATTTGAACCGATGACTTACGCCTTACCATGGCGTTACTCTACCGCTGAGTTAAAAGGGCCTATTTTATTCCATTCCTGAATGAGACAATGTGAAGACATATACATATATTATATACCTACATATTACATTACATAGGTGCATACAGTAGGCTCATAGTGTCTCATTCGGGAATATCTTTTTTTTTTTAGTCAGTCTAGGCTAAAACCTAATTACTTTTTTTTTTCTTTTATTGACCCCTATCACAACGAGATTCGTTTGATTAATACACAAATTGAAATAGATCCAAGATATTTGATATGTGATCAAATCATGTAATGTATGGAATGAAAAGATTCAACTCGTACCTGAAATCCAAGCTCTGCTCTTAGAAAAAAAGAAACTTTCTATCGTTTCTTAATTTCCTAGCTGTAAGATAGGAATATCGCATCTTAACAATGCGTGAATCGATGCGTGAAGGTTGAAGAATGGCTTTTCTGTCGGACAAATCACTAGCGATCCTATACTTCATTAATTATTAATTATAACACATTATAATTATTTCCTATATAATGGAATGTTTATCCATTCTAATGATATAGAATCTATATATAGAAATAGAAATATAGAAATAGAATATAGAATTTTTTTCATTCATGAACCATGAATGAAAAAATATTCTATCGGAATCGCGAAAGGAAAGGTGGAAAACTTATTCGTATTTAGTCACACCATTACATTATATTGACAATTAAAAAAAACTATTCATACTATGAGTATATATAGTATGATGTCGGTTGGGCATCGCAGATATGCCCCCATCGTCTAGTGGTTCAGGACATCTCTCTTTCAAGGAGGCAGCGGGGATTCGACTTCCCCTGGGGGTAGGGTACTACGAAAGGAGGTTGATCATGTATTATCAATAAGTCTAGACTTGATTCTTCCTGGGTCGATGCCCGAGTGGTTAATGGGGACGGACTGTAAATTCGTTGGCAATATGTCTACGCTGGTTCAAATCCAGCTCGGCCCAAGAATTCACCGATCCATCATGAGATTACATAATATAAGAAATTTGTCCGCCGGAAACGTCTGGTTAATTTTATATCCTATTTGTTTTTTTCCGATATATTCTTCAGTTTATGAATTATCTAGATTCATATCATAATCCGAAAATATAGGACAAGAAAGAATTAACAAGTAAAAATATTTTTTGGAAAGATTTCGTATCAATCGATTTAACACGATTTGACAATAGGATTTCCAGTAATCCGTGTCGTTCTCACTAAAGTCCATATCTATGTGGATATTAATATACCAATCACTCCTTTCTCTGTTACAATACGACAATTCTAAATTAAACTAGTCTTAATCAAATCATTAATAATATGTATGCTGTATACCTTATTTCTCTGGGATTGTAGTTCAATCGGTCAGAGCACCGCCCTGTCAAGGCGGAAGCTGCGGGTTCGAGCCCCGTCAGTCCCGACCTAGTATCCGATGACTCCATCAATTCATTTTTTGATTTTCTGTCAAGGGGCATAGAGTGGGATCTAATTCCCATAGGGTCCTTTTTTTTTCCGTTTCGAATTTTTTATTGAGAAAATACAATGCGACAATTTCAATTACTTCAATTAGTACCGAGGGGGATAGTCATATTGAATTGGTACAATTGTGGGTAGCACCCTATTTAGTTAGGATTAAAAGAAATCCTTGTCTGGTTTTTTCGATTGCTCCTGACCCGTGGAAGGGAATCGAATACTTATATATATACTTTCACTAGAGCATATACAAAAATTTTGATTCGTTTATTGTACGATAAAAAATGCACTTTTCATATAGTTACCTCGATAAAATACTTTTTTTTCATATTTAAGCCTCTTTCTAGCTCCAATTTTTGATAACTTAAATTACTAATAGGAAACAATCTATTTATATCATTCAAACTACATACTTCATTTTGGATATATGTGTCCCAGGGCCGGTTCAAGGAAAGAAAGGAATATTTAAATTAAGTAATTAAGAAAAGGAAGAGCAAACAAAGAAAAGATAGACCCTCTCTTCTCTTAGTGAGGGAATGAGTAATCTTTTTTTATTTCCGGGGAAGGTCCTATCGAAGAAAGAACAAACTAAAAAAAAAGAGTTCATTTTTTATTTTTTAATTTATCAAAATATTCGATCTTTTCTTCTTATTTTTTCCATTTTACTTCTACTATTACTATTTGGGTTGGGTTTTTGACCAATGGAAGCGGAAGATGGGCCAAATGATCCTTTATTATATTATATATATATATGATTCTATAAATAAGACGGTAGGTTATAGAAAATAACGAATGGATAAAATAAAGAATAATAATTCAATGAGATTCTAAATTGGATCAGGAATTCCATTTTAGGTTTTTATTCCGTATGGATAAAAGATCTTCCTATGTTATACTATTCCATTCTCGATGATGAATAGATTTGATAGCTCAGATATTGTTATTCAATGATATTGATCCGATTCAATATCATCGGGATGTATTTCTCCCATTGAATTTACAGGATAAAGATTTAGAATCTCTATGGGATCAGATCCCGAGTTATTAATTATGAAGTAAAAAAACGATGAAATTATGGAAGTAAATATTCTCGCATTTATTGCTACTGCACTGTTCATTCTAGTTCCTACTGCTTTTTTACTTATCATTTACGTAAAAACGGTCAGTCAAAACGATTAATTTGAATCAAGCTTGACTTCTTAGTTCTTATCAATAATGGAAGAAATGAAAGGGATTCAAATTCCACGTCTTAAATAAAATGAGCGAATTAAAATCAGACGTATATGAGATTTGATAGTATGGTAGAAAGGAATATAGGAACCTTTCTACCATACTATCTATTAGTGTATAATTCTACTATATTATATTATATAAAATAATAAAGTTGGACTGTATAAAGAAAGATGGCTTAATGTAGATCACTCCGTAATCTGTATATTGATATATGTACATATAACTCCCATATGTGTAATATACATAGTACCCCAATTCGAGTTCTTTACTTTGGTACATCCATTTGATTTAGACCGATTTCGATCAATATGATATAATTGAATGCCCACCTTTACTCTTATCTTATAAAATACGTATCTACATAATAACAGATCGACTTCCTCTTTGAACAGTAAAGCGAGAAACAAATAAAAAGGGGTCGGTTGCTCCTCATTGTAATATTTATATATAATTCTGTTAAGAGCTAGTTCATCTAAATACTCTATTTCAATTTGGTTGGAAAAAATTGCATATCATGCGTATTCCGTTTAGTTTCAAAATACGAAGATGGGAATCATTTAATTTCACTATTTGTTTGATTGAAAGGTTATTCGTCATCTATTACATTACTTTACTGGATTCCAGTCGAATTTTAAAATGAAGATATTTGAAAGAAAAACGCTTTGCAGAAGGATTATGAAACTATTAATACAGTTTGATTACTCAACTCAATTCAATTAGTAATTACCCTAGCCCTAGAGTCCACTTCTTCCCCATACTACAAGTGAAAGGGAAAATGTAAAGACTACCATTAAAGCAGCCCAAGCAAGACTTACTATATCCATGTGAATTATGCCCCCGAATATGAAGAAACTCTTTCATTATTGATTACTAATAATATGGAATCAATGGCACAGAGTCAAAAAGAGATTCTGAACGAAGCCAGTTATTCATCCAATATTGATTGAATATCTAAGCACGCATAAATTCTCGCGAGTATGTATACAAAGCATCTTACATCTTTTCAACAACTAACAATTCCCCACTCAACTATATAATTCAAGAATCGGTGATTAGACAGTACATTAGTACTGGAAGTCTTGATAGACTAGTCCTTCCTAAAATCATCCGAGGCGCAAGGATTGACAGTTTTTTAATCTCCAGCTTCTTAAAATCAAGCAAGTATCGGGAGTTCTCGAGCCCTTTTCCTCTTTCTTCTTATGCTATGCAAGGATTCGGCGACTTATATTATATCAGCAAGCAAAGGGTTTTCGGGTTTTTATTGATCAGGCGACACCCGGATTTGAACTGGGGAAAAAGGATTTGCAGTCCCCCGCCTTACCACTCGGCCATGCCGCCAAAACGAGAAAAATAGATGGAAATATTCCTTAACTAAAAACCCTCCCTTTTTTGATTGGAGCCGAGCCCTTAGTATCTCAAACAATTATCAAAACACACAACGCCTAAAAATTTCATTTCTATCCTTTTTTTTTTTTTTATTGAAAGAAAAATTGGAGTCACACAATAAAAAATTCAGTCCAAATAAAATTGGACCCGTTAACTGTTGACTGTTAATTCATGAAAAGTTCTTTCTTAGATTTCAAATTGTGTTTCCTTAATGGCCTAAGAAAACGCAATTGATACACAACTAATCAGTATCAAGAATTTTCAAGAATAAATCCTTTTCAATTTCAAGTATAACAACAATTATGTATATATGTAAACCCCAGAACAAAAATTGTTACACAGATATACCTAATCTGGGATCTTATTTATATATGAGATGCCCACAAGGAATTAAGGTAATTAGCGTGCTTCAATTATTCATTGAATATATTTATTTAATATCAAATAGAAATTATGATATAGCATAGCACGGACCCGACTTACCCCAAGTGGAACTGGGATAAGTGATATGCGAATACTTTTTTTTTGAACACTGAAAAGTTAAGTGCTAAAAAAGGGTAAACTGTATAAGGCTCCTTTCTGTCTTTATCTCATTCATAGAGAAAAAACAGATAAAATCCCGAATCCATTTACTTTTCTAGTACCCAATCCGCGGATCCTAATATCATAGTAATAGGTATAAATTGGATCACTTTTTTGATATTCTATTTGATATTCTATACAAGACTCCATAAGTCTAAACGTCATAAATTTGTTTCTAGGAATGTTTTATGAATTTATTTCCATTTGTATTTGTTGCAAATTCTCATTTTTTTGAGTAGAAAATTCTCTTTATTTCTCCGCTCATACGTATTTCATAGATTACATCTATGATATGGAGTTAGATCAAATTTCATGTGATTCAGTAAACAAAATAGAATTCCATCATTGTTAGATCAATCCACATCATTTCATTACTAGATCAATCTATATGGTTCGATGAAGAATGAAATGAGCATTGGAAAATGAATGGGATTTTTTCGATAAATGGGAAACTCAAAATGCTCCGGGATGGAAATGAGGGAATGTCTACAATACCTGGGTTTAGTCAGATACAATTTGAGGGATTTTGTAGATTCATTGATCAGGGATTGACGGAAGAACTTGATAAGTTTCCAAAAATTGAAGATACAGATCAAGAAATTGAATTTCAATTATTTGTGGAAACTTATCAATTAGTAGAACCCTTGATAAAAGAAAGAGATGCCGTGTATGAATCACTCACATACTCTTCTGAATTATATGTGCCCGCGGGATTAATTTGGAAAAACGGTAGGGATACGCAAGAACAAACCATATTTATTGGAAAAATTCCTCTAATGAATTCCCTGGGAACCTCTATAGTTAATGGAATATACAGAATTGTGATCAATCAAATATTGCAAAGACCGGGTATTTATTACCGTTCAGAGTTGGATCATAACGGAATTTCGGTCTATACCGGTACCATAATATCAGATTGGGGTGGAAGACCAGAATTAGAGATTGATAGAAAAGCAAGGATATGGGCGCGTGTGAGTAGGAAACAAAAAATATCTATTCTAGTTCCATCATCAGCTATGGGTTCGAATCTAAGAGAAATTCTAGATAATGTTTGCTACCCTGAAATTTTCTTGTCTTTCCCGAATGATAAGGATAAAAAAAAAATTGGATCAAAGGAAAATGCAATTTTGGAGTTTTATCAACAATTTGCTTGTGTAGGCGGGGATCCGGTATTTTCGGAGTCCTTGTGTAAGGAATTACAAAAAAAATTTTTTCAACAAAGATGTGAATTAGGAAGGATTG